GCTAGTGTAGCTTAAATCAAAGCATAACACTGAAGATGTTAAGATGAACCCTAAAAAGTCCCACAAGCACAAAGGCTTGGTCCTGACTTTATCATCTGCTGTAGTCATATTTACACATGCAAGTATCCGCCCCCCTGTGAGAATGCCCCCTCTTCCAAAAGGAAAGGGGGAGCTGGTATCAGGCACACTTAATTAGTAGCCCATAACACCTTGCTCAGCCACACCCCTAAGGGAACTCAGCAGTGATAAATATTAAGCAATAAGTGCAAACTTGACTTAGTAATGACTAATAAGGCCGGTAAAATTCGTGCCAGCAACCGCGGTTATACGAAAGGCCTAAGTTGATGAATAGCGGCGTAAAGCGTGGTTAGGGAACCTCTACACTAAAGTTGAACCCCTTCCTAGTCGTTTAAAACTTATGAAGGTGAGTAATACACCTACGAAAGTGACTTTATACCCCTGACCCCACGAAAGCTAGGATACAAACTGGGATTAGATACCCCACTATGCCTAGTTGTAAACAATGATATTATTATACTTTAATATCCGCCTGGGGACTACGAACACTAGTTTAAAACCCAAAGGACCTGGCGGTGCTTAATACCCCCCTAGAGGAGCCTGTTCTATAACCGATACCCCCCGTTAAACCTCACCCCCTCTTGCAATATTCTGCCTATATACCGCCGTCGTCAGCTTACCCTGTCAAGGGATAAAAGTAAGCAAAATTGGCATAGCCCAAAACGTCAGGTCGAGGTGTAGTATATGAGGTGGGAAGAAATGGGCTACATTGACTAATTTAGTCTATACGAATAACACACTGAAATGTCTGTTTGAAGGTGGATTTAGTAGTAAGTAAAAAACAGAGTGTTTTACTGAATGCGGCTCTTAAGCGCGTACACACCGCCCGTCACCCTCCCCAAAACCTGCTATATTATACATAATCTAACATCGTATCAAAGGGGAGGGAAGTCGTAACATGGTAAGTGTACCGGAAGGTGTACTTGGACTCAAAGTATAGCTAAATAAGTTAAAGCATCTCCCTTACACTGAGAAGTTATCCGTGCAACTCGGATTACCTTGACACCAAACAACTAGCCCAAGAAACAAAAATCAAAACTAATATAATAACCCCTAATGACTAATAATTATTAAGCCAAAACATTTGAACCCTAAGTAAAGGCGATTGAACGGGAACCCAGGAGCAATAAAGCAAGTACCGCAAGGGAATGTTGAAATAGCGATGAAACAGTCCAGTAAAGAACAAAAAAGCAGAGACTAAACCTCGTACCTTTTGCATCATGATTTAGCAAGAAAACCTAGGCAAGAAGAATCTTAGTCTAGTCCCCCGAAACTAGGTGAGCTACTCCAAGCCAGCATGTTCATTCAGTGCATACCCGTCTCTGTTGCAAAAGATGTGGGGAGAGCTTCGAGTAGAGGTGACAAGCCTATCGAACTTGGTTATAGCTGGTTTTCTGAGAGATGAATATTAGTTCAGCCCTTAAGATTCTTCGCTCAATTACTTTTATAAACAAAACGGATAAAGAGAAATTTAAGGAGTTAATCAGAGGAGTGACAGCCCCTTTGACATAAAAAACAATTTTTATAACTAGGTAAAGATCAAAATTAAAAAGGTTTATTATCTGCGTGGGCCTAAAAGCAGCCATCAATCAAGAAAGCGTTAAAGCTCAGATAAATTACCTCCAATAATAACGAAAAATAATTCTTAACCTGCTAATTCATATCAGAATATCTTATAACCCTATAAGAGAAACCATGCTAATATTAGTAATAAGAGAGCAGCCTCTCTCCTAGCACAAGTGTAACTCGAAATGGACTTCCCATCGACAAATAACGGCCCCAATAAGCAAAGAGGGTATAGAAATTAAAACAAAAAACTAGAAAACTTTTCTAAATAAACCGTTAACCCTACACTGGATTGCACCCCCGGAAAGATTAAAAGGAAGAGAAGGAACTCGGCAAACCCAAGCCCCGCCTGTTTACCAAAAACACCGCCTCTTGTTACACTAATATAAGAGGTCGTACCTGCCCAATGATAAAGATTTAATGGCCGCGGTATTCTGACCGTGCAAAGGTAGCGTAATCACTTGTCCTTTAAATGAGGACCCGTATGAATGGTTTGACGAGGGCTTAACTGTCTCCTCTCCCTAATCAATGAAATTGATCTCTCCGTGCAAAAGCGGAGATTAACCTATAAGACGAGAAGACCCTGTGGAGCTTTAGATAACCTTATCAACTATGCCAAGAAACCCTATTAAAGAACCAAAGCTAATAGTCTGAGTAAGATATCTTCAGTTGGGGCGACTGCGGGGAATAAAAATCCCCCGCGAAGACTAAGAACACAACATTCTTAAAACCTAGAATTGCCTTTCAAATTAATAGAACTTCTAACTTTTACTGATCCAACCCCTTGATCAACGAACCAAGTTACCCCAGGGATAACAGCGCAATCCTCTTTCAGAGTTCTTATCGACAAGAGGGTTTACGACCTCGATGTTGGATCAGGACATCCTAATGGTGCAGCCGCTATTAAGGGTTCGTTTGTTCAACGACTAAAGTCCTACGTGATCTGAGTTCAGACCGGAGTAATCCAGGTCAGTTTCTATCTATACATGTTTTATCCTAGTACGAAAGGACCGGATAAAAGAGGTCCCTACTTTAAGTAAACCTCACTTAAAATTAATGAAATCAACTCAAATAACCAAAAAAGCAACACCTTTAAAGCTAAAGATAATAGCAGTTAAGATGGCAGAGCCTGGCTATCGCAAAAGACCTAAGCCCTTTGAACAGAGGTTCAAATCCTCTTCTTAACTATGAAAATTATCATCACATACATTGTTAACCCTTTAATACTCATTATCCCCGTTTTATTAGCAGTCGCCTTTCTGACTCTTCTTGAGCGTAAAGTCTTAGGTTATATGCAACACCGTAAAGGCCCAAATCTGGTAGGACCTTATGGCCTACTTCAACCCATTGCAGACGGAGTTAAACTGTTTATTAAAGAACCTATCCACCCAGTAATAGCCTCATCAATCTTATTCAATGCGGCACCTATTATTGCACTAGCCATTGCACTACTCATATGATCCCCCCTCCCTATACCACTCTCTCTCACCGAACTAAACATAGGTATACTTTTTATACTAGCGCTCTCAAGCCTATCAGTCTACGCAATTATAGGAGCAGGTTGAGCATCAAACTCCAAATATGCACTAATTGGGGCTCTGCGTGCAATCGCTCAAACCATTTCATATGAAGTAAGTCTAGGATTAGTTCTACTTGGATTCGTTTTATTCGTAGGTGGCTTCTCCATACAATCATTCCTATACGCCCAAGAAGAAATGTCAATATTCTGATTTACATGACCTCTTTGTATAATATGAGTTGTATCAACAATTGCCGAAACAAATCGAACCCCTTTTGATTTAGTAGAAGGAGAATCAGAACTTGTATCCGGCTTCAATGTAGAATACGCCTCAGGACCGTTTGCACTTTTCTTCCTCGCAGAATACGCAAATATTATACTTATAAACGCTATTTCTATTATCCTCTTCTTTGGTAGCGAGGGCTTCTTTATATACTCCAACCTAACTACCTGATCATTAATACTAAAAACATGCTGCTTCACAATCCTATTTTTATGAATTCGAGCAGCACTCCCACGATACCGATATGATCAGCTGATGCATCTAACCTGAAAAAGCTTCCTGCCCTTAGCTCTAGGTTTCGTAATAATTAGTCTAATAACCCTAGTAATGACTGCAGGCATTCCTCCACTAGACTAATAAATTTAAACATACAGCACATGTAATAATTACATTAAATGTAATATTACATTTTATGTACTATTTACATTATGTAATTATTACATAATATTAATTAAATCATCTCAATAATGAGTTTTTACATTAACAATTAATAACCCTGCATCTGATTTAAATAATAGAACCCCTCCAACTTTCATGTGGTTATCTATAAGAATGGCATACGTTCGCTGGATCTGGCCTGTATGCGGGATCCTTTCATGTACATACTTCACTTTTCCTAGTCAATCATTATTTAATAGTTTACCTTGCATGCTGTAAGTACAACTATTGCCTTACTCGGCATGCCGGCACTCCTTCAGCGGGTAAGGGGTTCCTTTTTTTTTTCCCTTTCATTTGACCTGGGCTGGACCCGTCAAAGTAATGTACAGTGTCCATAATAAATTCATTAAACATTATTAAAGAATTAACTATAACTATAAATCAAGAATTACATAAAATGTTTTCTAGTACATACTATAATTTACTATTTTCCCCCCTTCTTCCCCCCCCTTATTGTACGATAAATAACTTTTAATTACTAACAAAAAACCCTAATGAGAAAACTTACCAGAGGAAATTCATATATAAAAAATATAAAGTTATACATCATATTAGCATAAAATTTAATAAAAACCACGACTCTGAAAAATTTCTAAGCTATTTCCAATTATAAAAAATCAAAAACAAATCACTATAATGTTTCAACTTACTTAATCATCTATTAGTAGAAAGTAGTGTCACAGGAAGCACGAAGAGTTTTGATCTCTTAAGTGGAGATTCAAATCCTCCCTCTCTAATAAGGAGCTGTGTCTGAATTAGGAGTCACTTTGATAGAGTGAAATATGTGGGTGAAAACCCCACCAACTCCTCAAACACCAAGTTAAGGTAAGCTAAACTAAGCTCTTGGGCCCATACCCCAACCATGTAGGTTAAAACCCTACCCATAACAGATGAACCCTCTAACACTATCTGTGTTCGCAATAGCCCTCTTATCGGGAACTTTTATTACACTCTCAAGCACTAACTGACTAATAGCATGAATAGGTCTCGAAATCAATACAATAGCCATTATCCCAATTATTGCACGAAAACACCACCCACGAGCAACAGAAGCTGCTACAAAATATTTTCTAATCCAAGCACCTGCAGCAGCGACAATTTTATTCTGCGCTATTGCCAACGCATGATTTACAGGTCAATGAGAAATTAACCAAATAACCACAGACCTGCCAACTACTCTTATTCTTATCTCATTAGCACTAAAAATAGGTATAGCACCAATCCACTCCTGATTACCAGAAGTTCTCCAAGGTTTAGATATTAAAACAGCACTTGTTCTCTCAACATGACAAAAAATTGCACCACTCTCAATTATAATCCAACTCTACTCAACCCACTCACTAGCCTTAATCTTAATAGGAATTTTATCTATTCTAATTGGGGGCTGAGGGGGCCTTAATCAAACACAAACACGTAAAATCTTAGCCTATTCATCAATTACACACATAGGCTGAATACTAATAATCCTTCAATTTTGCCCTAACCTGACCATCTTAACACTTATTATTTACATCTTAATAACTTTTTCAATGTTTATTATCCTTGACCAAAATAATGCACTATCAATCAACAAACTTCCGCTCTTATCCACACATACACCTATCATCTCAAGTTTAACACCTCTACTACTCCTATCACTTGGAGGTCTTCCACCCCTTACAGGCTTTATACCTAAATGATTAATCATTCAAGAACTTTCACATTTAGGACTATTTGGATTGGCCACCGCTGCCGCACTAGGTGGACTATTTAGCCTATATTTCTACCTTCGACTGTCCTATGTGTCTTCAATAACCATATCTCCTATCAACAACCTAGTTGCAGTCTCATGACGACTACCACACAACCCAATACCTATAGCACTTAAACTATCAATTATTCTGTCAATAATACTACTCCCATTAACTCCTTTAGCTGCCTCATTCATATAACAGTAAAAACTTAGGATAACCAGACCAAGGGCCTTCAAAGCCCTAAGTAAGGGTGAAACCCCCTTAGTTTTTGACTAAGACTTGCAGAACATTAATCCACATCTTCTACGTGCAAAGCAGATACTTTAATTAAGCTAAAGCCTTAGACTAGATAGGTAGGCCTCGATCCTACAAAATGTTAGTTAACAGCTAACCGCCCAAACCTACGAGCATCTATCTAACTACTCCCCCCCCCCTCCCCCGGAGGGGGGGAAAGGGGGAGGGGGGGGGAAGCCCCGGCAGGTATTATCCTGCGCCTTTAGATTTGCAATCTAATGTGCTTACACCTCAGAGCTTGATAGGAAGAGGACTTAAACCTCTATACATGGGACTACAATCCACCGCTTAACCTTCAGCCATCCTACCTGTGATAATTACACGATGATTCTTCTCCACTAACCACAAAGACATTGGCACCTTATATATAGTATTTGGGGCCTGAGCCGGAATAGTAGGAACTGCCCTAAGCCTACTCATTCGAGCAGAACTAAGCCAACCCGGCAGCCTACTTGGCGACGACCAAATCTATAATGTAATCGTTACCGCACATGCATTCGTAATGATTTTCTTTATAGTAATGCCTATTATGATTGGAGGCTTCGGAAATTGATTAATTCCACTAATAATCGGAGCCCCAGACATAGCATTTCCACGAATAAATAATATAAGCTTCTGACTTCTCCCTCCTTCTTTCCTCCTTCTTCTTGCTTCCTCTGCTGTAGAGGCCGGAGCTGGTACAGGTTGAACTGTTTACCCACCTCTTGCAGGCAACCTAGCCCATGCTGGTGCATCCGTAGATCTAACCATCTTCTCGCTCCATCTAGCAGGGGTGTCCTCAATTTTAGGGGCAATCAATTTTATTACCACAGTTCTTAATATAAAACCTGAAGGTATAACAATATACCAAGTACCTCTATTTGTATGAGCAGTACTTATTACAGCAGTTCTTTTACTTCTCTCCCTCCCTGTTTTAGCTGCTGGAATTACTATACTACTCACAGATCGAAATCTAAACACCACTTTCTTTGACCCCGCTGGAGGGGGGGATCCAATCCTCTACCAACACCTATTCTGATTCTTTGGCCACCCTGAAGTTTACATCCTAATCCTCCCCGGGTTTGGAATAATCTCACACGTAGTTGCATACTACACAGGTAAAAAAGAACCGTTTGGATATATAGGTATAGTATGAGCTATAATAGCAATTGGTTTACTAGGGTTTATTGTCTGAGCCCACCATATGTTCACAGTTGGTATAGACGTCGATACACGAGCTTACTTTACATCTGCAACTATAATTATTGCTATCCCTACAGGAGTAAAAGTATTTAGTTGATTAGCTACCCTCCATGGAGGAAATATTAAATGAGAAACCCCACTTCTATGAGCCCTTGGATTCATTTTCCTATTTACAGTAGGGGGTTTAACTGGGATTGTCCTGTCAAACTCTTCCCTCGACATTGTACTTCATGATACCTATTATGTAGTTGCACACTTCCACTACGTTCTCTCAATAGGAGCTGTATTTGCTATTATAGCAGGATTTATCCACTGATTCCCACTGATAACTGGATATACCTTAAATCAAGTATGAACTAAAGTTCACTTCCTAGTAATATTCGTAGGGGTAAACTTAACATTCTTCCCTCAACACTTCCTAGGGCTAGCTGGAATACCACGACGATACTCTGACTACCCTGATGCTTATGCACTATGAAATACAGTCTCATCAATTGGTTCAATAATCTCCCTTGTTGCAGTAATTATATTCCTTTATATTCTCTGAGAAGCATTTGCTGCAAAACGAGAAGTTCTTGCTGCAGAACTAACATCTACAAACATTGAATGACTCCACGGATGTCCTCCACCTTATCACACATTTGAAGAACCGGCATTCGTACGAACCCTTCCAAACTAACGAGAAAGGGAGGAGTCGAACCTCCATGTGATGGTTTCAAGCCACCCGTATAACCACTCTACCACTTTCTTATGAGACTCTAGTAAAATAATTACCCTACTTTGTCAAGGTAACATTGGAAGTGAGAGCCTTCCGAGTCTTTTTATGGCATATCCTTCCCAATTAGGTTTCCAAGACGCAGCCTCCCCATTAATAGAAGAACTCCTACATTTTCACGACCATGCTTTAATAGTCGTCCTCCTTATTAGTGTACTTGTACTTTATATTATTGTAACTATAGTCACAACTACATTAACCGATAAACTGATTTTAGACTCACAACTCATTGAAATTATCTGAACAATTTTACCAGCACTAGTACTTGCAATTATTGCCCTACCATCCTTACGAATTTTATATCTTATAGATGAAATTAACGACCCGCATTTAACCATTAAAGCTATTGGCCACCAATGATACTGAAACTATGAGTATACTGATTATAAAGAACTAGCTTTTGATTCATATATAATTCCCACTCAAGACTTAACTCCGGGCCAACTTCGTCTTTTAGAAGTAGACCATCGTATAGTTGTCCCAACCAATTCCCCCGTGCGAATACTAGTAACAGCCGAAGACGTCCTTCACTCCTGAGCAGTTCCTAGTCTTGGAATTAAAATAGATGCCGTCCCAGGACGACTTAACCAAACTACTCTTTACGCTAACCGGCCTGGGGTTTTCTATGGTCAGTGCTCAGAAATCTGTGGCGCTAACCATAGTTTCATACCTATTGTAATTGAATCAATCCCTCTGACCCACTTTAAAAACTGAGCCACTCTAATAATTGAAAACGAATCATTAGGAAGCTAATTTGGTTTTAAGCAGTAGCCTTTTAAGCTAAAGTTTGGTGACTACCCCCCACCCCTAGTGAAAATGCCCCAACTCAATCCCGCCCCTTGATTTTTAATCTGAGTATCCTCGTGACTAATCTTCTTATTTACTATCCCTGCGGTAGTAATGATATTTAAGCGTACAAACCCCTTAATTAAAAGCCAAACCCTAAACCCTTCAGATCCTTGACACTGACCATGACCTTAAGCTTTTTCGACCAGTTCATAACCCCAATATATTTAGGAATCCCATTAATTACTTTAGCCACGCTAGCACCGTGAGTTTTAATCTCTAAGCCCACATCTCATTGAACTTCTAGTCGTGCTGTGGCCCTTCAACACTACTTGGTAGACAGCTCCGTGTATCAATTATTTGCGCCTTTAAGCCGTAAGAGTCACACCTGAGCATTATTAATTATTTCACTTATAGTTTTCCTCATAACAATCAATATACTAGGACTCTTACCATACACATTTACCCCAACTACACRACTATCATTTAATATAGCATTTGCAGTCCCTGCTTGATTAGCTACTGTAATTATTGGACTTCGAACACAGCCAACCCASGCATTCGCACACCTCCTACCAGAAAGCACACCACCCTTACTAATTCCAGTGCTTATTATTATCGAGACAATTAGCCTATTTATTCGACCCCTTGCCTTAGGTGTGCGACTAACAGCTAACCTAACAGCAGGACATCTTCTTATCCAGCTGATTTCCACAGCTGTTTTCGCTATAATTAAAGCAATACCTTTTATGGCAGTTCTAACAGCCACTTTGCTTGTATTATTATCAATTCTAGAAATTGCCGTCGCAATAATTCAAGCATATGTATTTGTGCTACTCCTAAGCCTATATTTACAAGAAAACACATAATGGCCCATCAAACACACCCCTATCACATAGTCGACCCCAGCCCATGACCACTTACAGGAGCTATTGGCGCCCTTCTTTTAACCTCAGGCTTAGCAATATGATTCCACTTCAATTCAATTTCCCTAATAGTCTTAGGCCTAGTTCTTCTAACACTCACTGTCATTCAATGATGACGAGACGTAATTCGAGAAGGCACATTTCAAGGCCACCACACAACCTCTGTACAAAAAGGACTTCGATATGGAATAGTACTATTTATTGTTTCAGAAGTACTCTTCTTTGCTGGCTTCTTCTGAGCTTTCTACCACTCAAGCCTGGCCCCAACCCCTGAACTTGGAGGAATTTGACCCCCTGCCGGAATCGTACCTCTTAACCCATTTGAGGTTCCCCTTCTCAATACCGCAGTCCTTCTTGCCTCTGGAGTGACAGTCACTTGAGCCCACCATAGCATCATAGCCGGGGAACGAAAACAAGCAATTCAGTCACTCTTCCTTACAATTGCGCTAGGGGGATACTTCACCTTTCTCCAAGCCCTAGAGTACTATGAAGCACCATTTACTATTGCAGACGGTGTTTACGGCTCCACATTCTTTGTAGCAACAGGATTCCACGGCTTACACGTCATTATTGGATCTACCTTCTTAGCTGTCTGCCTTCTACGACAAATTCAATACCATTTTACATCAACACATCACTTCGGATTTGAAGCCGCTGCCTGATATTGACACTTTGTTGATGTAGTTTGACTATTCCTATACGTCTCTATTTACTGATGAGGATCTTAATCTTTCTAGTATTAAGTTAGTACACATGACTTCCAATCATTTAGTCTTGGTTAAAATCCAAGGAAAGATAATTAACCTACTTACAACTATAATCTGCATCACATTAACACTGTCTATTATCCTAATACTAGTAGCCCATCTACTTCCAAACGTAACCCCCGATTTTCAAAAACTATCACCCTATGAATGTGGATTTGACCCTATAGGCTCTGCACGACTCCCATTCTCCCTTCACTTCTTCCTAATTGCCATTTTATTCTTACTTTTTGACCTAGAAATCGCCCTATTGTTCCCCCTTCCATGGGCAGACCAACTTCCATCCACCATAACCCCTTACATTTACACCTTAGTACTAATTGTTCTCCTAGGTGGAGGCCTAGCCTATGAATGAATTCAAGGGGGCCTTGAATGAGCAAAATAAGCAATTAGTTTAAAAAAAACATTTGATTTCGACTCAAAAGCTTGTGGTTAAACCCCGCAATTGCTTAATGCCCTCTACTCAATTTGCCCTAACCGCCATATTCCTCATAGGCCTCTCAGGAGTTACTCTTTACCGAAATCATCTTCTATCCGCCCTCTTATGTCTAGAAGGATTAATACTATCACTATTTCTTCTGCTAGCTGTCTGATCATTAGAGACCAATGCAACCACTTTTACAGCCACCCCTATACTTCTTCTAGCTTTTTCAGCATGTGAAGCAGGACTAGGACTAGCCCTCTTAGTAGCTACAACTCGAACCCACGGCACCGCCAATCTAAATTCACTTACAGCACTCCGATGATAAAAATTTTAATACCAACACTAATACTAATTCCACTAGCCTGACTATCCACCCCTCGATGTCTTTGAACATCAACATTATCCTATAGCTTTATTATTGCAACAGCAAGCCTGACTTTGCTCAATAGCATATCCGAAACCGGCTGAACCTCCCTAGGCCTCCACATAGCTACAGATGTGTTATCTACCCCCTTGCTTATTTTAACTTGCTGACTTCTACCACTTATAATTCTTGCAAGCCAAAATCACTTAAAAACAGAACCTCAAAATCGACAACGACTCTATATCACCTTACTTACACTACTCCAATTTTTCTTAATTCTGGCCTTCAGTTCAACAGAGTTAATCATATTCTATGTAATGTTTGAAGCTACACTTATCCCCACTTTATTTATTATTACACGATGAGGTAACCAACTTGAACGACTCAATGCAGGAACCTATCTGCTTTTCTACACTCTAATTAGCTCTCTTCCGCTGTTAGTCGCATTAATAATAATTCAAACTAAAACAGGCTCTCTATCACTAATGACAGCCCCTTTTTATCAATCACTTATCCCCCAACACAACCTTCTGTGACTAGCATGCTTAATGGCTTTCCTAGTTAAAATACCACTATATGGGGTTCACCTATGATTACCTAAAGCTCACGTAGAAGCTCCAATTGCAGGATCTATAATTCTAGCAGCCGTGCTTCTTAAACTAGGAGGTTATGGCATAATGCGAATTTCAGCGCTTGTTGAACCTACTACTAAAGAATTAACTTATCCTCTCATTGCATTAGCATTATGAGGGATTGTTATAACCGGGTTAATCTGTCTTCAACAAATAGACTTAAAATCTCTCATCGCCTACTCGTCCGTAGGTCATATAGGCTTAGTTGTAGGAGGGATTATGACTCAGACCCCATGAGGATACTCAGGTGCCCTAATTTTAATAATTGCCCACGGTCTTACCTCATCTGCACTTTTCTGCTTAGCCAACACCAACTACGAACGCACACACAGCCGAATCATATTCTTGGCTCGAGGACTTCAAATAATTTTTCCCTTAATAGCAGCCTGATGGTTTTCATTCACTCTAGCCAATCTTGCACTCCCTCCCCTCCCTAATTTAATAGGAGAACTAACAATTATTGTATCAATATTTGACTGATCATGATGAACTATTATTTTTACAGGATCCGGAACACTTATTACAGCTGCATATTCACTTCATATGTATATAACTACACAACGAGGCCTCTTATCTACCCATGTTGTCTCTTTAAGCCCAACCTATATTAAGGAACACCTTCTTATATTCCTCCACCTCATACCACTTTTATTATTAATTACTAAGCCAGAAATTATTACATGCTGGCTTAACTGTAGAAATAGTTTAACTAAAATATTAGATTGTGATTCTAAAGATAAAGATTAAAACTCTTTTTTCCACCAAGGGAGGTTTGTAAACAATAAGAACTGCTAATTCTTTTTATCAGAGTTAGATTCCCTGGCTCCCTTAAACTATTAAAGGAAAGCAGTCGATCCGTTGGTCTTAGGAACCAAAAATCTTGGTGCAAATCCAAGTAATAGTTAATATGTTAACACAATTTGATTATATCGCTGAATTTATAGTCTCATGCTTCATCACAATTATACTAATCTTACTAGTAGCCACCCTAGGATTCCCTATTATTGCTTTCAATACTAAAACTAATAAAGCAACTTTTATTATGAAGACAGTCAAACTAGCTTTCCTATGAAGCACTTTACCATTATGCTTATTCTTAGCTACAGGGACAGAATGTGTAACTAACACATGAGAATGATACCATATTGCATCTTTCACGATCTATATTAGTGTAAAAATTGATTATTACACGGTTGTTTTCCTACCTGTCGCCCTTTATGTTACTTGATCTATTCTTCAATTCGCCCTGTGGTATATAGAAAAAGACCCTAACATTGATCAATTCTTCAAATACTTATTAATCTTCCTAATCTCTATAATTATCCTAGTAACAGCTAACAACTTATTTCAGCTGTTCATTGGCTGAGAGGGGGTTGGTATTATATCATTCTTGCTAATTAGCTGATGATTTGGCCGGCCTGATGCTAACACAGCCGCCTTACAGGCAGTATTATATAACCGCGCAGGGGACTTAGGACTTATTGCTATAATAGCATGAGTGATATCATCCGCTAACTCATGAGAGCTTGATGATATTTTCCTCCATCTTTCAACTCAAAATACTACTATTCCTGCCATAGCTCTTATCCTTGCTGCTGCAGGAAAATCCGCACAATTTGGACTACACCCGTGACTCCCCTCAGCAATAGAAGGCCCTACTCCTGTATCTGCTCTATTACACTCCAGCACAATAGTAGTTGCCGGAATCTTCCTATTAATCCGCCTTTACCCTATTATTGCGCAAAGCCCTACAGCAATAACAACTTGTCTTTGCCTAGGAGCTCTTACTACACTATTCACCGCTGGCTGTGCCCTAACCCAAAACGACATTAAAAAAATCATTGCTTTCTCTACATCAAGTCAACTAGGACTGATAATAGTAACAATCGGCCTAGGTCAGCCACAATTAGCTTTCCTTCATATCTGCACCCATGCCTTCTTCAAAGCTATGTTATTTATCTGCTCTGGTGTTATCATCCATAGCCTAAATAACGAACAAGATATCCGAAAAATAGGAGGAATATTTTATTTATCCCCAATAACCGTGTCATGTATTACCCTAGGAAGCCTTGCACTTACTGGAACCCCTTTCTTATCAGGCTTTTATTCTAAAGACGCTATTATTGAAGCACTAAATACCTCTAATATTAATGCCTGAGCCCTTGCCCTCACACTACTCGCCACCTCGCTCACTGCTGTTTACTCATTACGAATTGTTTATTATGTTCTATGTGGACGCCCACAGTTTGATTCTCTATCACCCATTAATGAAAATAACTCAAACCTCAACTCAGCCTTAGCCCGATTGGCTATTGGAAGCCTTATCTTTGGTCAATTTATTACTACCACCCTCCCCCCTCAAATTACCCCTATCCTCACAATAACATTAACTACTAAACTCACCGCCATCCTAGTCACCCTAATAGGACTAGGAATTGGATATATACTAGCCCTCTCTAGTTCAACACAGGCCAAAGCCCTACCAAATCTTCGACCACACTTTACAACTTTGTTAGGTTTCTTCCCAACAATTATCCACCGATCAATCCCAGCTCTCACTCTCTCTATAGGTCAACTCGTCTCTTACCAAATAATTGACCAAATCTGACTAAAACTAATAGGCCCAGAAGCCTTATCAAAATCTAGCGTTACTATATCCAAATATGTTAATACTATACAACGAGGTGTAATTAAACTTCACTTAATAAGTTTCCTAGCAGCCATATTATCAGCGATCTTTATCTTAATACTACCCCTTTAACCCCGCTAAATCGCCCGAAGTGATCCACGACTATACCCCCGAGTGAGTTCTAAGACAGCAAATAAAGTTAGTAAAAGCATTCACCCACTGATTATTAATAAAGACCCTACATCCGAGTATATAAAAGCTATACCACGCGCATCACTCTCAGACACTGCAAAATCCTCAAAATTTTCTAATAAATTTCAACCTTTAACAAGATCAACACTCATAAACTTAAAATAACAAACAACTACCCCTAAAAGATACTTAAATCAATAACGAGTGACATCTGGATAATTTAAGGTATAAGAAAAAGAATCCGCGGCTAAGGCTGTTGTATAGGCAAATACTACTAACATACCCCCTAAATAAACTAAAAACATGATTAAAGACAAAAAAGTCCCACCATAACCAACTAACAGCGCACACGCCCCAGCTGACACCACAACTAAACTCAAAGAGCCAAAATATGGTGAAGGATGGGCAGCTACTACCCCAAATCCTACAACCATGGCTAATAATGCAACACATACAATTAAAGTCATAATTCTCGCTTGGATTTTAACCAAAACCGGCGGGCTGAAAAACCACTGTTGTAATTCAACTACAAGAACTAATGGCGAGCTTACGTAAATCCCACCCTATTTTAAAAATCGTAAACGATGCACTCATTGACCTCCCCTCCCCACTTAACATCTCTGCTTGATGAAACTTCGGCTCCCTCTTAGGGTTATGTCTAATTGCCCAAATTCTCACAGGACTTTTCCTAGCTATACACTACACTGCAGATATCTCAATAGCATTCTCATCAGTAGCCCATATCTGCCGAGACGTAAACTACGGTTGATTAATTCGAAATCTTCACGCCAATGGAGCTTCTTTCTTCTTTATTTGTATTTACCTTCACATTGGCCGTGGCCTTTATTATGGCTCATATTTAAACATAGAAACCTGAAATACAGGAGTCATTCTTCTATTACTAGTAATGGCCACTGCTTTCGTAGGGTATGTTCTCCCATGAGGACAAATATCATTCTGAGGGGCCACAGTAATTACTAATTTACTCTCAGCCATCCCTTATGTAGGAAACATCCTAGTTCAATGAATCTGAGGTGGGTTCTCAGTAGATAATGCAACCCTTACACGATTCTTTGCATTCCATTTCCCTCTTCCTTTTATTATTGCAGCCGTGGTTGTTCTCCACCTTCTATTTCTCCATGAAACAGGATCAAATAACCCCTTAGGACTCAACTCCAATATCGACAAAATCCCATTCCACCCCTACTTCTCATATAAAGACCTTCTTGGTTTCATTATTATACTAACCTTACTAGTCTCCTTAGCTTTATTTCTACCTAATGCCCTAGGAGACCCAGACAATTTCACCCCCGCCAACCCACTTGTTACACCCCCTCATATCAAACCAGAATGATACTTCCTGTTTGCATATGCTATTCTACGTTCTATCCCTAATAAACTAGGAGGGGTTCTTGCTTTATTATTTTCTATTCTAGTTCTTATACTAGTCCCCCTTCTCCATACAGCCAAACTCCGCTCAATAACCTTTCGGCCTTTATCTCAACTACTATTCTGAACCCTGGTGGCAGACGTTATGATCTTAACATGAATTGGAGGTATACCAGTAGAAGAACCATACATCCTCATCGGACAGCTAGCATCAGTACTCTACTTCTCTATTTTTCTTGTCCTGATACCACTAGCCGGACTAATCGAAAACAAAATACTTAAACTATCTTGCATTAGTAGCTCAGCCAAGAGCATTGGTCTTGTAAACCAAAGGTCGGAGAATAGACCCTCCCTTCTGCTCAGAAAAAGGAAACTTTAATCCCTACCCCTAGCCCCCAAAGCTAGGATTCTACATTAAACTATTTTCTGATCTATCATTCATTACAGCACTATG